TAAACGAGCCAGAGCCAAACCGAGCTGGTCTTGTAAAAGATCCGCTACCGAGCGAATACGTTTATTTTTCAAATGATTCATATCATCAAGTGTACCCATGCCAAATTTCATCCCAATCAAATGATCGGCAGCTGCTAATATATCTCGTGGTAACAAAAATATATTGTTCTGAGGTATATTAAGATTAAGTCTCGAGTTAATATTTCGGCGACCAATCCTTCCTAATTCACACCTTTGGTGAAAGAATTTTTTTTGTAATTCCTTACATAAGGATTCAGAAAAAAGTGGATCCCCACCTACACAAGAAAATTGTTGATAAAACTCCAAAATAGCATTTTCTTTTGACCCGATTTTTTTTTTCTCCTTATCGGTCAAAAAAGATAAGAAAATTTCAGGGTAGCAAACATTCTCTAAAATTTCTCTTAGATTCGAACCCATAGCTGATGATAGAACTAGAATAGATATTTTCTGTTTCCTACTCACACGAGCCCATATTCTTGCTTTTTTATCAATCTCTAATTCTAACCTGCCTCCCCAATCTGATATTATGGTGCCGGTATAGACCGAAATACCGTTATGATCCAATTCTGACTGGTAATAGATACCAGGACTTTGCAATATTTGATTGATCACAATTCTGTATATTCCGTTTACTATAGAAGTTCCAAGGGAATTCATTAAAGGAATGTTTCCAATAAAAATTCTTTGTTCTTGCATATTCCTACTGGTTTTCCAAATTAATCCCGCGGATACGTATAATTCAGAAGAATATGTAAGTGATTCATAGACAGCATCTCGTTCTTTTATCAGAGGTTCTACCAATTGATATGTTTCCACAAATAATTGAAATTCAATTTCGTGATCTATATCTTCAATTTTTGGAAATTTAGAAAGTTCTTCTATTAACCCCTGATCAATAAACCGATAAAACCCTTCAAATTGTATCTGATTTAATCCGGGTATTGTAGATGTTCCCTCTTTTCCATCCCCGAGCATCTTTTTTGAATTTCCCATTTATCCGTTTATTGAAAAAATACCATCCCATCTCTCATTCTTCACCGAATCATATCCATAGAATTCGATCTAGCAATAATGGAATTTCTATTCTGTTTACTGAATCACATGAAATTTTATCCAACTCCAAGATATATGGAATGTATGAAATACGTATGAACGGAGACTAGATTCAATTGGAATTTTTTTATAAGAAAGAGATCCAAATGGAACAGAATTGAGAAATACCACTGGAACTTATGGAGTTTTGTAAAGACTAAAAAAAAAGTAATTTCATTTTCACCTATGATATTACATATTCGATTGCATACCATAAAAAATGTATTCATGTTTGGATATGTTCGAGCAGATAAATATATAAAAAATAGAAAACTTTTTTTTTACCACTTTACTTTTTCATGTATTTGTATTTGATTGTTCAAAAAAATATTTGCAGAAAAGAGTTTTACCTATTTTGAATAGAGTATCATTGAATTGAAGTAGGTAAGAAAACTTGTGTTTTTTTAGTTATTAATTTTTTTTATTAAAAAAAAAAAGAATGCACAGATAAGATATATACGTCTCTTTTTCTTCTTTTATTGGGGTACAGTTCTATTTGTTTGGGACAGCATATGCTGTGCTCTATCAAAAATTAAACTTTCTCTTCAATGTATTCAATGAAAAATTTAAATACAAAAATTTATTGAGAATTACTCCTCAAAAGCATACCTATAGAGATAAAATACCCCATTATAGAGCTATAGCTCTATAACACAACGTAACGTATGTTCTGATTATGGGGTTTACATATACTCATCATTACTATTATAATTGAAATTGAAGAAGATTTTTTTTTTATTTTTAATTGAAAAAACTCAATATAGATTAGTTATAAATACATTTCTAATGATTTGCTTTTATTATTAGAAAAAAAAAATGTAGATTTTAATTCAAAAATGGTCATGAATTTACAGTCAATAGTTAATGGTTCTGATTTATACGGGATTCTTCTATATTTTGTGACTGAAAATCTATATATTTTTTTCGGAGTTGAAAAAAAAAGATAAAATTTGAATCTAGTTTCTATAGTTTTGGCGGCATGGCCGAGTGGTAAGGCGGGGGACTGCAAATCCTTTTTCCCCAGTTCAAATCCGGGTGCCGCCTCAACAACAGACTTGAAATACCCTATTATAACTATAACAAACGTAGGAAAAGACTCTTGATACTTTCTTTATCGTGATTCTAAGCCCCTGGCTCTCGAGGTTCCATTCTCTAACCTAAGGTTTTGCCTATCCGATTCACGGAAAACTTAAAGTTGTGGGGGGGAAATCCGTAAATCTTTACTTTCGACTACTAAATTTAGTTCCACTTACTGAGTCTTCAATTAGATTGGGTAGCCAGAGGGGGAATTAAATTAATAGTATAGTTTTGAAAAGGACCTAAGATACTTTGGATACAGACTAATGAAAGTCTCTGAATGCTCAGACATTCAATCAATATTAGATTAGATGAATAATTGCCTTTCTTTTTACTTCCAAAAATAAAAACGATAAAAATAAAAAAAAGTCTTATTCTTTCTACATGTGAGTCAGTATCCTTGGATACTTCGAAAAGTGTCTGTTTACTTGTGTTTACATCTTGTCGATTCTACTAGAAATTCTATAATTAAGAATAACTCATTATTAAGAATAAGATAAGTGGATTTTTTGGAGTAGTTCATCAATGGTGACCAAATACCTCTCCCTTTTTTTGACTCTGTACCAGTGATTTCACTATATATTATATTAGTGAACAATAATGGAATAGTTTCTTCATATTCATAGAAATAGGGGACAGAATTCACATGGATATAGTAAGTCTCGCGTGGGCTGCTTTAATGGTAGTTTTTACATTTTCCCTCTCTCTCGTAGTGTGGGGAAGAAGTGGACTCTAGAAGTACTCATAATTGCGGTAATAATCAAACTCTATAAACCTGTATCAATTGTTTTAGTTTTATAGACCGTTCGGCTTTTTAAGATTTTTTTTTTAGAAATTGGATTTCTGTTTTATTTTATTGACTCATTTTCTATTTTTATATCTGGGTTTACACGGTTAACCATTCACGGGGTAACCCCTTTTCTAAATCTAAAGAAGTTTCCATCGAATTAGGATTATCTGTATTAAATGGATCAAACAAACAAATTAAATTGAGAAAGTATGTACATACATTTCATATTCTATTTATATTGATTAAAAAAAAAGAGATATAGGTGGATTCCTTTATATTAAGATATTTCACTTGTACTTTATACATTAAAATACATTACAATAACCATAATGGCTAGTATGGTAGAAAGAGATCTCTTTCTACCATACTGGCGGGCCCCTTAGGATACTACTACTGAGTCTAAGGCATTCCTTTCATTTAAGACGAGAAATTGAAATCCTTTTTTTTTCGTTGATAGTAAAATTGTACTCAAATTAATCATTTTGACTAACCGTTTTTACGTAAATTATAAGCAAAAAAGCAGTAGGAATGAGAATGAAGAGTGCAGTAGCAATAAATGCAAGAATATTTACTTCCATAATTTAATCGTTTATTTTTTTTTTTTTTTTTTTTTTATCTCGGGATTTAATCCCATAGAGATGAGAAATCTTTAGCTTGTAAACTGACTCAGATTAATTAGATTTCGATGATATCGAATGAAAGAAATATCATGAATAACAATATCGGAGCTATGAAATCGACTCATCGTCAAGAATTTAATAGTATAACATAGGAAGATCCTTTATCCACACCGAATACATAATGAGATACCTGATCCAATAAAAAAATATTTATTTATTATTCTTTTTCCCCGCGTTATTTTCTACAACCTAGTACTTTACTTGTACAATCATCTGATGTAGTATCATAAAAAACCCTTTCTACTTAGATTGTTTACAAAAAGAGTTTATAAAGAACCTTAAATAAACAACAGAAATCAAATAGAAAAAACAAGTACGAAGTTCAATTTTAAATTTTCAAAAAATTAACTAAAATTAAAAATTTAATTTTCTTACGAGTTTTTTCTTCGACATCGACTCTAATCTTTAGCATATTCATTAAGGAAGACTAATTTTATCTTTATTTTTTAAATATCCTCTTAAATAAAAGTATACATAGGTACTCTTGGCAAACGTATTATACGCCATCCTATTCCATTTTCCTACACGAGTTAATGGGAGATCAATTGACAAAAAGCAGAAACCCCGTACAGTATCTCTTTCTTGAAGTGTTGAATGCTCTCAATAATTATCCTAATTTACATATGTCTCTCTACCATCAATTGGTGCTAGTTAAAATAATGGAAATACCCCTTTCTTTTGCTTGATGAAAAAAAAAAAAAAAAAAATGAAACCATTTTGATCCCCTTGCCGAGAAACAAAAAGGGGAGTTGATGTCTTTTTTTATTGAATTCGCCGGGACTGACGGGGCTCGAACCCGCAGCTTCCGCCTTGACAGGGCGGTGCTCTAACCAATTGAACTACAGTCCCATGGAAATCAAGTGGGTAGCTTACAAATTCCTTATTATGATTTAATTTAAATCATTTCAATTTGAGATTCAAATTAGTGTTTTGTAACAAATAAAGTCACAAGTGATATATTGATATCTATATGGATATCGCTTTAGTGAGAGCAAGACGGATTACTGGTAATCCTTGCATTATTATCAAATCGATTGATAATCTATTTTTTATAAAAAAAAATAGATTTTTTTCTCGACTCTGTTCATTAAAGTTTATATTTAAAGGATCCATATCGGGATCCTTAGCAAGATCGGATTTTTTTATGGAAACAAAAAAGTAACTAGACACAAGAAATAAAGAAAAAAGTAAAGTCGAAATATATCCCAAATTTTACTTTTTTCTTACCCCTTCTCTGTAATTTATGCAAAACTAAAAGGGTTATGTAAACAGCGAATTATTGGGCCGAGCTGGATTTGAACCAGCGTAGACATCTTGCCAACGAATTTACAGTCCGTCCC